AATTCAATCTCAAAATTGGACAAATTCTTCACTGACAGAAAAAAAAAAGAAGGATCTGACTGATAGAACAAACAAAATTCGAAATCAAATAGAAAGAATTACAAAAGAAAAAAAAAAAATAACCCCATCCGGAGTATATATTAGTCCTACCGAAAAAAGTTTTAATACTAAAAGGTTCGAATCGATAACAAATATTTGGCAAATAGTAAAAAGAAGAAATGTCCGATTAATCTCCCAATTAGATTGTTTTCTAAAAATTTTCCTTGAAAGAATATACATAGATATATTTTTATCTATTAGTAATATTCCCAGACTCAATACACAACTTCTTCTTGAATTGATAAAAAAAATTACGGATAAACCCATTAATGAAGCAAATCACGTTAATAGAAAAAATCAAAATACAATTCACTTTATTTCAACTATTTCAACCTTAAAAAGATCTATTAGAAATACGACAAATTTACATAGTTTTTGTGACTTATCCTATTTGTCGCAAGCATATGTATTTTACAAATTATCACAAACCCAAGTTAGTAACTTGTATAAATTAAGATCTGTTTTTCAATATCACGGAATGCCTTTTTTTATTAAGGATGAAATAAAGGATTCTTTTGAAACACAAGGAATACTTCATTCTAAATTAAGTCATAAGAAACTTCCGAATCATGAAATGAATGAATGGAAAAACTGGTTAAAGGGACATTATCAATACGATTTATCTCGTATTAGATGGTCTGGATTAATACCACAAAAATGGAGAAATAGAATTAATCTACGTCGTAAAAATCCAAATTCCAAGTGGGATTCATATGAAAAAATTCAGTCAAAAAAAAAAAATGATTCTGAAGTATATTACTTATTGAATCAAAAAGAGAATTTTCAAAAAAACTCTAGATATGATCTTTTATCATATAAATCTATTAATTTGAATTATGAAAATAAGAGGGACTCGTCTATTTCGAAATCAAGCTTTAAAGTACAAGTAAACAAGAACGAAGATATCTCTTATAATTCCAACACACATAAACAGAATTTTTTTGATATATTGAGGAGTATCCCTATTAATAATTATCGCGATATTAGATATGTGGAAAAAAATCCCGATAGAAAATATTTTGATTGGAAAATTCTCAATTTTGATTTTAGACAAAAAGTCACTATTGAATCCTGCATCAAAATCGATACCAAAAGTAATCAAAATACTAAGATTGATACTAACAATTATCAAATAATTGATAAAATTGCTAAAAAAGGCCTTGTTTATCTTACGCTTCCGCAAAAGCTCAAAATCAATTTATCAAATCCCCCAAAAGCTTTTGCGGATTGGATGGGAATGAATGAAGAAATACTAAATCGTCCCATCTCAACTCTGAGACTTTGGTTCTTCCCAGAATTGGTCCTACTTTATAATCTATATAAAATCAAACCATGGGTTATGCCAAGTAAAGTTCTTCTTTTAAATTGGAATCTAAATGAAAATGCTCTTAATGAAAAGAAAAACATCGAAGGAAACCAAAAAGAGGAATGTGTTTCAAATAAAAAAAGAAAGAATCAAAATCAAAAAGAAAAAGAATCTGTCGAAAGCAAAAGAGATCTTAGATCAAATGTACAAAAACAAAGGAATCGTGGATCTGTTCCTTCAACAAACCACGAAAAAGATATTGAAGATCCTTATGCAAGAAAGGGGGGTAAAAAATACAAAAGTAATACAGGAGCAGAACTCGATTTATTCCTAAAACGTTATTTACTTTTTCAATTGAGATGGGGCGATGCTTTGAATCAAAGAATGATCAATAATATTAAAATATACTGTCTTCTGCTTAGGCTGATAAATCCACGAAAAATTACTATATCCTCGATTCAAAGAAGAGAAATGAGTTTGGATATAATGCTGATTCAGAAGAATTTAAGTCTTGCAGAATTGATCAAAAGGGGGGTCTTGATTATCGAACCCACGCGTCTGTCTGTAAAAAATGATGAACAATTTATTATGTATCAAATCTTAGGTATTTCGTTAGCTCATAAGAGTAAGCATCAAGGATATGGGGAACAACCCTATGTTGATAAGAATGATTTAGATTTGCTTGTTCCCGAAACTATTTTATCGCATAGACGTCGTAGAGAGTTGAGAATTCGAATTTCTTTCAATTCAAAGAATAGGAATCAAAATCCAATATTTTGTACTGAGAACAACTGCAATCAATCTTTGGATAAAGGAAACTATCTTGATAAAGATAAGAATGAATTAATTAAATTAAAGTTTTTTCTTTGGCCTAATTATCGATTAGAAGATTTAGCTTGTATGAATCGCTATTGGTTTGATACGAATAACGGCAGTCGTTTCAGTATGTTAAGGATACATCTGTATCTGCGGTTGAAAAGTCGTTGATAGTCCATTTTTCCTATATATGCTATATCCTACAGGGTATATGAAAGTAAAGAGATTCACACGTCCCGTCTTCCATGCCATTCTAATATATGATACGAAGACTAAAACCGCTGAGGTATCAATTAGACCTAGAAATCAATTAACGGAATCTTCTTCATTTTAGGTCTAAATTATGCCATGCAAAAATGAACCCCCTTCTTTCTTTTTCTGAATAAAATGAAATTGAAACCTGGATGGATTAATATGAGTTGATAAAATTAGGAGTTCATAAAGAAATTCAGATTGTGTATATAACCCATTCAAATTACTAGCATTATTATTATTCATCTGTAAAATCCATATCTGTAAAAGTGGAAGAGGGGAAATCTTTTATGGTAAAAAATGCATTTATTTCGGTTATTTCTGAAGAAGAAAAAAGAGGGTCGGTTGAATTTCAAGTATTCAGTTTTACCAATAAGATACGGAGGCTTACTTCACATTTGGAAGTGCACAAAAAAGACTATTTATCCCAGAGAGGTTTGCGAAAAATTTTAGGAAAACGTCAACGGCTGTTGGCTTATTTGGCAAAAAAAAATAGAGTACGTTATAAAGAATTAATTGGTCAGTTGAGTATTCGAGAGACAAAAACTCGTTAATTGGAAGAATTTTTTTAAGTACTCTTATTTTATTTTTTATTTGGTATTTGGATAAACTTCTTTTCCTTTACAGCAATTCATGGAAGAATGAATGGTTAAAAAACTTATGACTGTACCAGCTACAAGAAAAGACCTTATGATAGTCAATATGGGTCCTCACCACCCATCAATGCATGGTGTTCTTCGACTCATCGTTACTCTAGACGGTGAAGATGTTATTGACTGTGAACCTATATTAGGTTATTTACACAGGGGGATGGAGAAAATTGCGGAAAATCGAACAATTATACAATATTTGCCCTATGTAACACGTTGGGATTATTTAGCTACTATGTTCACAGAAGCAATAACTATAAATGGTCCCGAACAATTAGGAAATATTCAAGTACCTAAAAGAGCTAGTTATATCAGAGTCATTATGTTGGAGTTGAGTCGTATAGCTTCCCATTTGTTATGGCTTGGCCCTTTTATGGCAGATATTGGTGCACAGACCCCCTTCTTCTATATTTTTCGAGAAAGGGAATTGATATATGACCTATTCGAAGCTGCTACAGGTATGCGAATGATGCATAATTTTTTTCGTATCGGAGGAGTAGCTGCTGATCTACCTCATGGCTGGATAGATAAATGTTTGGATTTTTGTGATTACTTTTTAACGGGGGTTGCTGAATATAAAAAGCTTATTACACGGAATCCCATTTTTTTAGAACGAGTTGAAGGCGTGGGCATTATTGGCGGAGAAGAAGCACTAAATTGGGGTTTATCAGGACCAATGCTACGGGCTTCCGGAATCCAATGGGATCTTCGTAAAGTTGATCATTATGAGTGTTACGATGAATTTGATTGGGAAGTTCAATGGCAAAAAGAAGGGGATTCTTTAGCTCGTTATTTAGTACGAATCGGTGAAATGACAGAATCCATAAAAATTATACAACAGGCTCTGGAAGGAATTCCAGGAGGGCCCTATGAGAATTTAGAAATACGACGTTTTGATAGAGTAAAAGATCCCGAATGGAATGATTTTGAATATCGATTTATTAGTAAAAAACCTTCTCCAACCTTTGAATTGGCGAAACAAGAACTTTATGTGAGAGTTGAAGCCCCAAAAGGGGAATTGGGAATTTTTCTGATAGGAGATCAGAGTGTTTTTCCTTGGAGATGGAAAATTCGCCCGCCGGGTTTTATCAATTTGCAAATTCTTCCTCAGTTAGTTAAAAGAATGAAATTGGCTGATATTATGACGATATTAGGTAGCATAGATATCATTATGGGAGAAGTTGATCGTTAAAAATGATAATTGATACAACCGAAATACAAGCTATCAATTCTTTTTCCAGATTAGAAACCTTAAAAGAGGTCTATGGGATTATATCGATACTTGTCCCGATTTTGACTCTTGTATTAGGAATCACAATAGGTGTACTCGTAATTGTTTGGTTAGAAAGAGAAATATCTGCAGGGATACAACAACGTATTGGACCTGAATACGCCGGTCCCTTAGGAATTCTTCAAGCTCTAGCAGATGGTACAAAACTACTTTTCAAAGAGAACCTTCTTCCATCTAGAGGAGATGGTCCTTTATTCAGTATCGGACCATCCGTCGCAGTCATATCGATTTTACTAAGTTATTCAGTAATTCCTTTTGGATACCACCTTATTCTAGCCGATCTTGGTATTGGTGTTTTTTTATGGATCGCTATTTCAAGCATTGCTCCTGTTGGACTTCTTATGTCGGGATATGGATCAAATAATAAATATTCCTTTTTAGGTGGTCTACGGGCTGCTGCTCAATCAATTAGTTATGAAATACCATTAACTTTATGTGTATTATCAATATCTCTACGTGTGATTCGGTGACGTCTAATTAGGTGAAATACTAAATTTTTCCTAGTTCTTTTCTTTCTAATTTCTAAGAAGAAGGTTAAATAAATATTTTTCATTTTTTTAGTCATCATTTGGGTTGATGAACTAAA